AATGAAATGCCTGATTAAAGGGCTACTTTGATAGAGTAGATCAAGTAGGCTATCTACTTTCATTAGGAACGGTAAGCTAAGTTAAGCTCGCAGGTTCATACCCTGTTTATGGAGATTACTCCTCTTTCTAATTACATTTAATAGAATTAAACTATTTCCTAAAGTATCAAAAACTCTTGTGCTTCGTACACTATAATGTAGGAGGAAGATAAGCTAAGTTAAGCTCGCAGGTTCATACCCTGTTTATGGCTTCGGCCTCTTTCTAATGTTAAATCATCCTACACGGCTCTTATTTTATTCAACTTTAGTTATCGGGACCCTCATTGCAATTTCCTCCTCGTCTTGGTTGGGCACTTGGCTCGGGTTAGAAATTAACCTCCTGTCCTTTATCCCCCTTATATCAAACATAAACAACCAATTTGCAACCGAAGCTGCGCTAAAATATTTCCTAACTCAAGCCCTCGCTTCCGCGGTTCTTTTATTTAGTGTAATTACCCTTAGCTTAAGCACCCACCTCACATTTTCTAGATTTACGGGCGCACTACCCCTGAACACGCTAGTTACTTCCACCCTCCTCCTAAAAATAGGAGCAGCTCCGTTCCACTTTTGATTCCCTGGTGTCATGGAAGGCCTAGATTGAGTGAATGGGCTTATTTTAATAACCTGACAAAAAATTGCCCCATTGGGGGTTATTTCCTATACTCTAAGCCCCAACCAATTTACTTTTGCGATTATTCTAATCAGCATTCTAACCGGGTCAATTGGGGGACTTAACCAAACATCTTTACGTAAAATCATAGCTTATTCATCCATTAACCACCTCGGCTGACTCCTTTCCGCTACATTAGTTGGGGAGGCCTACTCTCTGATATACTTTGGATTTTATACCCTCTTAAGAAGCTCTGTGGTTCTTCTTTTCCACTCATTTCAGCTCTCCCACATTGCTCAAATCTTTGGGCTCCCAAACAACAACTCCCTCCTAAAACTAGCCCTCTTCTGCAATTTGCTCTCCCTAGGAGGGCTCCCTCCTTTTACCGGCTTCCTGCCTAAATGAATTATCATCCAAAGCCTTACTACTCAGCATTACACCAGTTTCGTGACCCTCATAGTAATTTTTACACTGGGAACCCTATACTTTTATTTGCGTATAGGATACTCCGCCTTTACCCTGACCCATGTTGAACCCAAATGACTCATCTTACCCCCTCAATCACTTGCCCTCCAGTGGTTAAGTTTAACCCTCTTATCGGCCTCATTAATGGGCCTAGCGGCTGCTCCCCTTCTAATCCCAACCCTGTAAGGTTTTATGTTAATCAAACATATAGCCTTCAAAGCTATCCATAAAAGTTTTACTCTTTTAAGCCTTAGTAAATTTTACATTTCTAGAATTGCAGCCTAGCGTCTTCCTTAGACTATAAGACCTGGTAGAAGAGGGGTTAGCCCTCCTAAATAGATTTACAATCTATCACCTTCACTCAGCCATTCTACCGCGACAATGACTTTTCTCAACAAACCATAAGGATATTGGAACTTTATATTTTATTTTTGGTGCCTGGTCAGGCATAGTAGGAACCTCCCTTAGTCTCTTAATCCGTGCTGAACTCGGGCAACCCGGCTCACTAATTGGAGATGACCAAATCTACAACGTAATTGTCACCGCCCATGCTTTTATTATAATTTTTTTCATGGTGATACCTATTATAATTGGGGGATTTGGTAATTGACTAGTCCCATTAATACTAGGAGCTCCCGACATAGCATTCCCGCGCATAAATAATATAAGCTTCTGACTCCTCCCTCCTGCCTTAACTCTTCTTCTCGCTAGCAGTATAGTAGAAAGTGGGGCTGGGACAGGTTGGACCGTTTACCCCCCACTTTCCGCCGGTATCGCCCATGCCGGGGCATCCGTGGACCTAGCCATTTTCTCACTACACCTCGCGGGGATCTCTTCCATCCTAGGGGCCGTTAATTTTATCACCACCACCATCAATATACGATCAACGGGAATAACCCTGGATCGAACCCCCCTTTTCGTCTGATCAGTATTAATCACTGCAATTCTCCTTCTTCTCTCCCTACCCGTCTTAGCGGGGGCAATTACCATACTGTTAACTGACCGTAATTTAAACACCTCATTCTTCGACCCGGCGGGTGGGGGAGACCCAATCTTATACCAACACCTTTTCTGGTTTTTCGGACACCCAGAAGTTTACATTTTAATCCTTCCGGGGTTTGGAATAATCTCTCACATCATCAGTCAAGAAAGTGGTAAAAAGGAAGCCTTCGGGACCCTCGGGATAATCTACGCAATACTTGCGATCGGCCTTTTAGGGTTCGTCGTTTGAGCACACCATATATTTACTGTAGGTATAGATGTAGACACCCGGGCCTACTTTACAGCCGCCACGATAATTATTGCCGTCCCAACAGGGATTAAGATTTTTAGTTGACTCGCCACACTCCACGGTACTCAACTTACTTATAGCCCCTCCTTATTGTGAGCCCTTGGCTTTGTATTTCTATTCACCATTGGAGGACTAACAGGGGTAGTCCTAGCAAACTCATCGATTGATATTGTACTCCACGACACTTATTATGTAGTTGCCCACTTTCACTACGTTTTATCCATAGGGGCCGTCTTTGCCATTATGGCCGGGATTGTGCACTGGTTCCCCCTCTTTACGGGGCTATCTCTCCACCCCCAATGGCTAAAAATCCACTTCGCCGTTATATTTATTGGGGTAAACTTAACTTTCTTCCCTCAACACTTCTTAGGTCTAGCAGGTATGCCCCGACGTTACTCAGACTACCCAGACGCCTACACAGCCTGAAATGTAGTATCTTCTGTAGGGTCCACAATCTCATTTGTTGGAGTACTTATACTCGTTTTCATTGTCTGAGAAAGTATAATTAGCTACCGCCAAGTAAGCTTCCCCCTTCAAATAAACTCTTCCATCGAATGGTTCCATAGTTTACCACCGGCTGAACATAGTTATGCTGAATTACCCACACTCCTAAACTTCTAATATGGCAGATAAGTGCAATGGATTTAAGCTCCATATATAGGGGTTAACCCCCTTATTAGAAACAAATGTCAACATGAGCCAACCTTGGATTCCAGGATAGAACCTCCCCGCTAATAGAACAGTTAACCTTCTTTCACGATCACACCTTGCTCATTCTCGTAATAATTACCGTCCTAGTGGGTTATTTGATACTCACCCTGTTTTTCAATTCTTACACACACCGGTACCTTCTAGAAGGTCAGACTATCGAAGTGATTTGAACCATTCTTCCCGCTATTACTTTAATTTTTATCGCTCTACCCTCATTACGACTACTTTATCTGTTAGATGAAGTTAGAGACCCTGCTATTACTTTAAAAACAATTGGGCACCAATGATATTGAAGCTATGAATATTCAGACTTCCTAAACGTGGAATTCGACGCCTATATGATTCCCACGCATGAATTAGCTGAAGGAAACTTTCGGCTCCTAGAAGTGGACAACCATACTGTTCTCCCCATAAACACCCAAATCCGCGTATTAATCACGGCAGCAGATGTTCTCCATTCTTGGGCCGTTCCTTCTTTGGGGGTGAAGGTCGACGGAACGCCCGGCCGCCTTAACCAAACAAGTTTTCTTATAAACCGGCCTGGCCTATTCTATGGGCAGTGTTCAGAAATTTGTGGAGCCAATCACAGCTTTATGCCCATCATCATTGAAAGTGTACCCACGAACACCTTTATTTCCTGAGTTTCCAGCATAAACGAAGCCTCACAAGATGTCTGAAAGCAAGTAGTGGTCTCTTAAACCACCCATAGTAATGTCGCAATTACTTCTCGTGAAAGAGTTAGTTAAATTAACCTTAGTATGTCACGCTAAAATTGTTGGTACAGTCCAACACCCTTTGATGCCTCAAATAGCCCCCTTAAGATGATTATTACTATTTATTGTGTTCTCCTGTACCTTAGTCCTCTTTAGTATTATAAACTACTTTATTAACCTACCCAGCACGCCCCGGAGCTCTGTCTCCCAATTCTCCGCGCAACCCCTAACTTGAAAATGATAACAAACCTTTTTTCTGTGTTTGATCCTTCAAGAAGTATCTTAAATCTCTCGCTAAACTGGCTGAGTACCTTCCTCGGCCTTCTTCTTCTCCCCTCCGCCTATTGACTCATGCCCTCCCGCTACTCCTTGACTTGAAACAAAATCACGGCTACACTTCACCAAGAATTTAATACTTTATTGGGGCCAACCGGCCACCCAGGGAGTACCTTTCTTTTTCTGTCATTATTCTCATTAATTGTCTTTAATAACTTCCTCGGGCTATTCCCCTATATCTTTACTAGTTCGAGCCACTTAGCCTTCACCCTCGCGTTAGCACTCCCTTTATGGCTAAGATTTATACTGTATGGATGAATTAACCACACTCAACACATATTTGCCCACCTAGTTCCCCAAGGAACACCCCCTGTACTCATACCTTTCATGGTATGCATCGAAACAATTAGTAATATTATTCGCCCTGGTACCCTCGCCGTGCGACTTGCCGCAAACATAATTGCTGGGCACTTACTCATAACCCTGCTCGGGAATACTGGGCCCAGCCTCTCTCTGACCCTCTTAAGTTTTCTTCTCATCGGACAAATCGCTCTCCTTATGCTTGAATCCGCCGTAGCAATTATCCAATCATATGTATTTGCCGTTTTAAGTACCCTCTATTCTAGTGAAGTAAACTAATGTCAACACATAGTAACCACCCCTATCACCTTGTAGACCAAAGCCCGTGGCCTCTTACAGGGGCCCTCGGGGCCATAGTAACTCTCAGTGGCCTTATTCAATGATTCCACCAATACACCACCACCCTTCTCTTTTTAGGACTAACCCTGACCACCCTCACTATACTCCAATGATGGCGCGATATTACCCGCGAAGGCACCTATCAAGGCTTACACACTTATATTGTTACCCTTGGCCTCCGGTGAGGAATAATTTTATTTATTGTTTCTGAAATTTTCTTTTTTATCTCCTTTTTCTGGGCCTACTTTCATAGCAGCCTGTCCCCGGCTGTAGAGCTTGGCGCAGTTTGACCTCCCGCTGGCATTAGCCCCTTCAACCCCCTTCAAATCCCCCTTCTAAACACAGCCATTTTACTCGCGTCTGGAGTCACTGTCACGTGAGCCCACCACGGACTTATAGAAAGTAACCACTCCCAAGGCCTTCAAGGATTATTTTTTACCGTACTCCTAGGGATTTACTTTACCATTCTCCAAGCATACGAATATGTAGAAGCCCCTTTCACCATCGCCGACGCAGTTTATGGCTCGAGCTTTTTCATGGCTACAGGATTCCATGGCCTCCACGTTCTCATTGGGACAACATTCCTTTTAGTATGTTTACTGCGACACTACTTCGAACATTTTTCCACCAGCCACCACTTCGGATTCGAAGCTGCTGCATGATACTGACATTTTGTAGATGTAGTATGACTTTTTCTCTATATCTCCATTTACTGATGAGGTAGTTAACTATCTATTTAGTATACTAGTATATTTGACTTCCAATCAAAAGGTTTGAATAAGCTCAAAATAGATAATCTTATTAATTTCTACACTGGGAATGACCCTTGTCACCATTACTACGATTATTATAATACTCGCAGCCCTACTCTCAAAAAAGTCAATCGTTGACCGAGAAAAAAGCTCTCCCTTTGAATGTGGGTTTGACCCCAAAAGTTCTTCACGGCTCCCCTTTTCCCTGCGGTTTTTCTTGATTGCTGTCATCTTTCTAATCTTTGATGTAGAAATCGTTCTTCTCCTTCCCCTTATTGTTCTTTTACCGCACGCAAACCCCAGCGTCTGAATAACCGTCGGGGTCTTCTTTCTCCTAATTCTTGTGCTGGGACTCTACCATGAATGAAACCAAGGGGCTCTTGACTGAGCCCACTAGGATTGTAGTTAACTATAATATTTGGTTTGCATCCAAAAGGTGTTGAATTTCAACCGATCTTGGCTCTTTCTCCTTTCAAGTTTAAAAAAAAGGAGAAAGCCCCTAGTAGGAAGCGATAGTTTGCAACCAGTTTCGACCTGGCACTAGATGGGTTTCATCCCTGCTTTAAGTGAAGCCAAAGAGAGGCCTATCACTGTTAATGATAAAATTGGGGCCGCCCCCACTTAAGAAGTATGGTGTTCATGAAAGAGCTGCTAACTCTTTTCCTAGCGGTTAAAATCCGTTAATATTTCTTCATTTATATAGTTTACCTAAAACATTACATTTTCACTGTAAAGAGAAGCTTTGGCTTTATAAATGCCCAAAGATCCTGGAATCTCCCTAACATCTTCAGTGTTATGCTCTATATAAGCTATTTAGACAAAATGAGGATAACCCTACTAAAATGACCGCCCAGAAGATAAAAATTGCTAAATAAACCTTCAAATTATTATCCTGCAATCATTGATTTACGACAGAAGATGCCTGCAAAGTTTTATACAAGCCCTGCCCCCCAAAAACCTCTCTTCAACCTTGGTCTATGCTCTTCACTAATTGACTCCCTACTGTCAAAGGAGCCCCTCTCACCCCATACGTTGATAATAATGGCATAAATCATATCGAGCCCATAAACACTACGGGCCCATAATTGTGTAAACTTTTCATTTCTTCTCCGACCTTAAACTTGGCCAGCTCATAACCTAACCAACCTCCACTTAGACTGACGGTTAACACTAACGTCTTAAGCCCCAAAGGTAAGCATACCATAATTGGAGTTGGGAATAAAACCCAACTCATTATACTACCCCCAACAACAGACAGGACGAGTAGCCCTCTCATACCGCGCAATATAATATGCCCCTCATCGTTTATGGGGTGGCAGGCTCCAGCATAAAAATTTCTTGTTATACTGTAATACGCCAACCGCAAAGAGTAGCACACAGTTAACCCTGTGGAAAAGAAAAATAAAAAGAATGAAAAACCATTTAAATAGCTCAACATCACCACTTCTAAAATCATATCCTTGGAGTAAAACCCCGCCAAAAACGGCATCCCGCACAGAGCTAAGTTTGCTACATTTAAACAAGCAGATGTGTACGGCATCTGTCCGACTAAACTCCCCATATTCCGGATATCTTGGGAGTCCCTCATATTGTGAATCACTGCCCCAGCACATATAAACAATAACGCCTTAAAAAGGGCATGCGTTAATAAGTGAAAGTACGCTAGTTTATAACACCCTAAAGACAAAATACTTATTATTAACCCTAATTGGCTTAACGTAGACAAGGCAATAATTTTTTTGAGGTCGAATTCAAAATTAGCTCCCAACCCCGCTATAAATATTGTCAGGCCAGAAATTAAAAGCAAAAATGCTGTAGCCGCTGTCCCTTCAATAAGGGGGCTGAACCGGATGAGTAAATACACCCCCGCCGTCACCAAAGTTGAAGAGTGTACTAAAGCCGAGACGGGTGTCGGGGCCGCCATGGCAGCTGGGAGCCAAGCCGAAAACGGAATCTGAGCTCTCTTGGTTATTGCAGCCAACACTACAAGCCCCCCAACTAATCTTATTTCCCACGTATCCTTCATTACCTCCAAATAAAAAATATAGTTGAAGCTCCCAAAATTCAACATCCACGCAATCGCCAACAATAGCGCCACGTCCCCAATTCGGTTGGACAACGCCGTTAATATCCCCGCGTTATACGATTTAACATTTTGATAATAAATAACTAAACAATAAGATACCAACCCTAAACCATCCCACCCTAGTAGGATTCTAATTAAATTAGGGCTAATGATTAATAATATTATAGATATCACAAATATGAGTACTAACAAAATAAATCGATTAATATTATAATCCCCGCTCATATACTCCTCTCTGTAGTAAATAACCAATGAAGAAATCAACAACACAAAACTTATAAAAATCAAAGATATCCAATCAAACAAAAAAGTTATTACAATGCTTGATGATTGTAAACTAACAACTTCCCACTCAACGAAAAAAGTTACCTCCTTTAACAATCTAAGTACACCTATAGTAAATAATCTCAAGCTCGTTCTCAGTAAAAACACGAAACTAATAAAACAAATTGATATATTTCATAACACTACCCGAAGTAACAAATTACATCCTTGACACCACAAATCAATGTTTTAATTAAACTATTCCGGTAAATCCACAATAAACAAGGTTCACTTTTTAGAATCAATAAATTCAAAGGCACCCAGTGTAAAAATAACAATAAATACTCCCGGCAATACCCCCCTACAGTCACGTACAAACCTGAATACAAGGCCCCGTGTTGGCTATAGCTAAATAAATACAAAGTATACGCCGCGCTAAAAAATGACAAAAAAGCCAAACTAATTATTCTCACCCAAGACCAAGCCACCAAACTGTTTAATAGACTAATTTCACCCAATAAATTCAAGGTTGGTGGGGCCGCCATATTGGCCGAGCTTAACAAAAACCACCACAAAGCCATCGTCGGCATAAAATTGAGTAACCCCCTGTTAATAATTAATCTCCGGCTTCCGAGGCGCTCGTATGAAATATTTGTTAAACAAAATAAACCAGATGAACACAAACCATGCGCAATCATTAATGTAAACGCCCCACAAACGCCCCAGTAACTCAAAGTCATGAGACCCCCCAAAACCAAACCCATATGAGCGACTGAGGAATACGCCACTAACGCCTTCAAGTCTGTCTGGCGCAAACAAACAAATCTCACTAAACACCCGCCGATCAAACTAATTCCAATCCAAACGAAATTAAATTTCATGCCGAAGCTTGTTAATAAATTGAACACTCGTAACAACCCATAACCCCCCAACTTTAACAAAACCCCTGCCAAAATTATAGACCCTCTAACTGGGGCTTCAACATGGGCCTTAGGGAGCCACAGATGAACTAAAAATATAGGCATCTTAACTAAAAACGCAAAAATCAATGCCATATATAACAAACTTCTACCACCGACTACCGCGTCCTTTAGTATAAAAGGTATGAACAAGCTCCCGCCCCTTTGGTAAATATAAAAAATCCCAACTAAAAGAGGTAGTGAGGCTAACAATGTATAAAACAAAAGATATATCCCCGCCTGTACCCGTTCAGGTTGGTACCCCCAACCTAAAATTAAAAACAACGTAGGAATTAATGACCCCTCAAAAAATAAGTAGAATAAAAATAAGTTTTGCGCGCTAAACGTGCAATAAAGCATCAACATTAGAAACAACACTATATATAAAAATAATCTTTGGTAATACTGGTATTTCAATACCGACTGGCTCGCCATCAGCATCAGCCCACAAATTCAAAAACTTAATAAAATGAGCCCAAATGAAATAATATCACACCCCATAAAATAGCTCACCTGGTAGAAAATATAGGGCACGCCCCCAACCAATATAAACAAAAACGCTAATAAATAAATACTCACATGAACCAAATGTCAACTTTGCAAAATAAAAACCAACGGGATCACCCCAACCAATCTCATTAAAACCTTTAACATTGTAAGATACTAAATGACTGAAAATAATCATTCCCATGTGTGCGGACCATTGAAACCAAAATCGATAACCCCAAAGCACCCTCACACACCGCAAATGTTAAGAACACTATCGTAAAATATATCTCGTGCCCTAGCCCCATAAGGTAAATAAATAACAATCCATACAAACTCAATACAATAAACTCCAATCTTAACAAAGTTGCCAACAAGTGTTTGCGGTTAGAAATAAAACCCCCCACACCGATAAATACTATCACAATTAAGCTTACTGACCATAATAACTTTAACATTTGTTTTAATAGTTTAAATAAAACGTTGGTCTTGTAAATCAATAATGAGAGTACTCTCTTAAAACTTCAGGAGTAGAGCTTTTGCCCGATCTTTAGTCCCCAAAACTAATATTTTTATAAACTACCCCCTGTCTTGACTCAATTCATTTTGCTAGCCGTCAGTTTAACCGTGGGATTCACCTTTTTAACTATAAGACACCCCCTGGCCATAGGCCTCATCTTGCTCTGCCAGACTCTCCTAGTTGCCCTTATCACCGGGCTTCTCGCACCCACCTGCTGATTTTCTTATATCTTGTTCTTAGTATTTTTGGGTGGGATGCTAGTCTTATTTATCTATGTGACCAGCTTAGCTTCCAATGAAATATTTTCCATCTCTGCCCGAACTATAGCTCTAACTGGCGCCTGCTTATTCCTCATCCTCTCCGTCAGCTATCTAAATGACCCTTCAATTTGAGCCCTTTCCAACTACTCTGATCAAGCACAGGCTCTCGACTGGGCGAGCCCCCTACCAACCCTTGGCCTTTTGGTTAAACTCTACAACAACCCCACCCACTTATTCACCCTTTTACTTGTTATCTACTTATTTTTAACCTTAATCGCAGTTGTTACAGTCACGCAAATTTTCGAAGGGCCTCTTCGATCAAAAAACTAATGTTCAAACCCATACGTCTACACCACCCTTTATTTAAAATCGCCAATAACGCTCTTGTAGACCTCCCTGCCCCCTCTAATATCTCAGCATGGTGAAATTTTGGGTCTCTGCTCGGGCTCTGTCTCGTGATTCAGATTGCTACAGGGCTATTCTTAGCCATGCACTACACCGCCCATATCGACCTCGCCTTTTCAAGTGTCGCGCACATCTGCCGTGATGTAAACTACGGTTGGTTCCTCCGCACCCTTCATGCCAATGGTGCCTCCTTCTTCTTTATTTGCCTATACCTCCACGTTGGACGAGGTATATACTACGGCTCCTACCAATTCATACACACTTGAATGGTTGGAGTTTTATTGCTATTTTTAGTGATAGGAACCGCCTTTATGGGCTATGTTTTACCCTGGGGGCAAATATCTTTTTGAGGGGCTACAGTTATTACCAACCTCTTATCCGCTGTCCCCTACCTAGGGGTAGATTTAGTTCAATGGGTGTGAGGGGGCTTTGCGGTTGATAACGCCACCCTAACCCGGTTCTTTACTTTTCACTTTCTTCTCCCCTTTATTGTTGCCGGAGCCACTATGATTCACTTACTCTTCCTCCACCAGACCGGGTCGAACAACCCCCTAGGAGTAAACAGTGATATAGATAAGATCCCCTTTCACCCATACTTCACTTTCAAGGACGTGTTTGGGTTTATAATCTTACTTAGAGCCCTCACACTGTTAACTCTACTTAACCCCTACCTGCTAGGAGATCCCGACAACTTTATCCCCGCGAACCCTCTTGTGACCCCCGTCCATATTCAACCCGAATGATACTTTCTCTTTGCCTACGCGATCCTCCGCTCCATCCCCAATAAACTTGGAGGGGTCATTGCGCTCGTACTATCAATCGCTATTCTGTTCATTCTCCCCTTCACCAACAAAAGTAACTTTCGGGGATTAGAATTTTACCCCATCAACCAAACTATATTTTGGTCCCTCCTTTCCGTGGTTCTTCTTTTGACTTGAATTGGGGCTCGCCCTGTCGAAGACCCTTATATCCTCCTAGGCCAGATCCTTACAGTCGTCTACTTTATGTATTATTTACTAAACCCCCTAGTTTTCAAGCTATGGGATTCACTGCTTAAGTAGCTAATCTTTATGTGGATAATTTATGTTTTGAAAGCATACTCAAGAGGTTCGACTCCTCTATTGGCTTTACTTAAAAAGTTCAATTAAACACCAAACCCCAAAGAAATAATCTTCAACCCACTAAAGAAAATTAAATAATTTAATGACACTGGCAAAAAACTCTTTCATGCCAAAAATATTAATTTGTCATAACGGAACCGGGGGAGAGTCCCACGAACCCAAATAAACATAAAAGCTAAAAACACTAATTTTAAATAAAACAAAACTCTTAATACATCACACCCCAAAAATAACACACAAAACAATATACTCATGAACAAAATACTCGCATATTCTGCCATAAAAATTAGTGCAAAACCTCCGCTTCTATATTCAACATTAAAGCCAGACACCAACTCCGACTCCCCTTCCGCGAAATCGAAGGGTGTGCGGTTTGTCTCGGCTAAACAAGAAGCAAACCATGCCAAAGCTAAAGGAAAGGTCAAGAATATAAATCATCTGTATTCTTGGTATAAGCTGAAATCTAGCAGACTATAACTACCAATCAAAAACACAAAAGATAATAAAATTAAAGATAAGCTTACTTCATAAGAAATCGTCTGTGCTACAGCTCGGAGGCCTCCGAGTAGGGCATAATTCGAATTAGACGCCCAACCCGCAACTATAACCGTATACACCCCTAAGCTAGTACAACAGAGGAAAAATAACAACCCCAAACTGAAATTATGTAACCCTGTTAAATAAGGCATAATTAATCACACCAATAACGCTAAAAACAAACTAAAAATAGGAGAAATGTAATAAGGTAAATAATTCGACAACACTGGGTAAGTTTGTTCCTTTGAGAACAATTTAATGGCGTCCGCAAAAGGTTGGGGGACCCCCCAAAACCCAACCTTATTCGGCCCCTTGCGGATTTGGATATACCCTAACACTTTCCGCTCTAACAATGTCAAAAATGCAACCCCAACCAAAACACAAATTACTAACAACAAACTTCTAACCAACCCTAAAATTAAATCCTTATAAAACATTTACTACCTGAAGACCTATCTCCATTCAAGGATTCTAAATCCATTGCACTTATCTGCCAAAGTAGTTACTGATATTCAATTTATAGAGAATATCCCTAATATTTGGTCCTTTCGTACTAAAATATTATTTCTAATTGAGGATAGAAACCAACCTGGCTTACGCCGGTCTGAACTCAGATCATGTAAGGATTCAAAGGTCGAACAGACCTAAACCTTGAACTTCTACACCCAAGAATAACCCTTAGTCCAACATCGAGGTCGCAACCCCTTTTGTCGATTAGAACTCTCAAAAAGGATTACGCTGTTATCCCTAAGGTAACTTAGTCTTTTAATCGCTTTAACGGATCACTTATTCATACATCAATGTTGCTTTTATAAAAATAGTTTTTATTATCTTCCTGTCACCCCAACAAAATATTTGACCCATTAAACCTTATTTCTTCTAAAGTGATTGAATGGTTGAAATATAAAGATCTATAGGGTCTTCTCGTCCTCCAACTCCATTTCAGCCTTTTGACTAAAAAGTTAAGTTTTAGCTAATTTTAGGGAGACAGCTAATACCTCGTCCAACCATTCATTCCAGCCTTTAATTAGAAGACTAATGATTATGCTACCTTTGCACGGTCAATATACCGCGGCCCTTTAATTATTCAGTGGGCAGGCTAGACCTTCTATTTTTACAAAAGGCGATGTTTTTGATAAACAGGCGAGCATTATTTTTGCCGAGTTCCTTCCCAAAACTTAATTATTCCTTCATATTCTATACTAATTTTAACATTATAATTAATCTCTTCTTGTTCCAGATTATTTCTTAATAACTTCCTTAAACTGTTAAAAATTGAAACTCTCGAAAATAAATTGTAACATCTTTAAAGAGGTGGCTAATTTCAAGCCTACTCATTTTCTCAACTCTTAAGTTTTAACCATGCCGCGGAGCTTATCCCCCACGGCATTAGAACTTTTTAAAACTCAATGAAAAGTCTTTAAATTCTTTTAGTCCCTGAATTAAATTCATTTCTTAAAAAACTAGATACCTTGAGGACCGCTTAATATTTCATTGCTGTAAATTTATGTATAATCAGTTTGCTACCTGAACTATATTAAAATCACCGCACTCCTCACATCGAGATTTTAGATTCCTCCACTATACTTATTAAACCCTGATACAAAAGGTACGATATAAAATCTACTTTTTCTTAAACACACTTTTCAACTATTTCAACCTTCCCTCACGGTACTAAACTATTGCTTACATTATTTCTTCTTTACCCTTTACTAAAACTATTCTTATCAAATTGGTTTACCCACCTAAATCTTTTTACTAATACCCTATACTACCCCCTACTTTCAAAATATGTCGATTTGCACGACTTCACCCCAGTGTAAATGAGGAGCTTAACTAATCAAGCTCTATTTTGACTTACTAGAGGCACCTTCCGGTACCTCTACTATGTTACGACTTATCTCGCCTTAAAAAACGAGAGCGACGGGCGATGTGTGCTTGTTTTAGAGCCGGTATCATAAAAATATAATATTTTTCATTACATCCAAATCCACCTTCACTCCCCTCTTACAAGAAAAGCTCCATTTAATTAAAATTATTGTAACCCACCTCCCCTTGATCATAAACTGCACCTTGACCTGACATTCTTTTTAATTAAAAATCCAGAGGGGATTCTCCCGAATCACTCTTCTGACGGCGGTATACAAGCTGAATACTAGACCAAGTTAAATAAACGTGGATTATCGATTACGGGGCAGGTTCCTCTGACCGGATTAAAACACCGCCAAATTCTTTGAGTTTCAAGAACATAACTATTACTACTCTGGCTTTATTTTAACTTTTAGAATAATGGGGTATCTAATCCCAGTTTATCATCTAAACTTCATAACTTCATTGACTCAAGACCAGATTAATTTAAAGTTTAAAATTTCACCTAACAAATCTCCCTTTCTAATCTTTGTATAAAACTAATTACAAACCAATAAAATACTCTTACCCCCTTCGTATAACCGCGGCGGCTGGCACGAGTTTTGCCGGAATTCATAAAATTACTGGTTCCAAGATACCTTGAACTACCAATACAAAACACTGTGAATAATAAAATATTCCAGAACCTTTTAGACTTCCGTATCTATCCCATAATTACTTGCATGTGAAACAATCTAACAGAGAATTCTTTAGCTAGAATAAAACTTTTATGGAAACTTTCAAAATTATGGGGCAGCATTATTTATATATGTAGATATTAGTTAAGGTACCCTTGGATCAAGATCTTTTTTTCAAGAAACTATTTAAATAATAAGGAGGATAAATATTCTTTCTAATGGATAACCGAGGTAGTGATTGCTACCGTAAATTTCTACCAATACCAATCGATAATACCGGGTTGAGTACTTCCCCCATAAGAGAAGGATTCAATTATTTTCGAAAGCTTACAAATAATTGAATCACTTCTAATACTATGATTATATGGATAATATAACTACATATAAACCAACTTAGATTATCTAATACATTTTATTATATAACATAAGATAATAAGTTATTGTATAAACTTATATAATTAATATATAGGTTCTTAGATCTTTCTATACTAGATCTAAGAACCTTACAATTATATATATATCTTATAAGTTCATGCAAAAACAGAAAATTTCCCCGCCCCATTTGAGAAAATTTCTCCGGGTAGGGCCGTATTCACAAGATATTGCTTATCCTGTTCCATGGGTATCAAAGTTTCCAATAGGATGTCTCTATTTTTATCAAAACTATCCGGTTTCGCCACATGCAAAAACAGAAAATTTCCCCGCCCCATTTGAGAAAATTTCTCCGGGTAGGGCCGTATTCACAAGATATTGCTTATCCTGTTCCATGGGTATCAAAGTTTCCAATAGGATGTCTCTATTTTTATCAAAACTATCCGGTTTCGCCACATGCAAAAACAGAAAATTTCCCCGCCCCATTTGAGAAAATTTCTCCGGGTAGGGCCGTATTCACAAGATATTGCTTATCCTGTTCCATGGGTATCAAAGTTTCCAATAGGATGTCTCTATTTTTATCAAAACTATCCGGTTTCGCCACATGCAAAAACAGAAAATTTCCCCGCCCCATTTGAGAAAATTTCTCCGGGTAGGGCCGTATTCACAAGATATTGCTTATCCTGTTCCATGGGTATCAAAGTTTCCAATAAACCTCCCCTCA